TAGTATTTTTTTAAAAACTTTACCGTCAGCTCAATTATTAAACTTTAGTATAAGTTTAAAACGTTTATTGCCTGTAAATTGGCCACGATTAAACAAAAACTATCTTTTAGCTCTTATATCTAATCATATTATTTACTATCCGACTCCAATAACTTTAACATATGCCTGGAGTTTTGGAGCTTTAGCAGGAATTTGTTTGGTGGTTCAAATGCTTTCAGGTATTTTTTTAGCAATGCATTATACCCCTAATATTGATTTAGCATTTAGTAGTGTTGAATATATTATGCGAGATGTTAACAATGGTTGGTTTATTCGTTACGTTCACGCAAATGGTGCTTCTATGTTTTTTATTGTAGTGTATTTTCATATTTTTCGAGGTTTATATTATGGGTCTTATATGGCACCTAGAGAGCATTTATGGTGTTCAGGAGTTCTTTTATTTGTATTAATGATGGGTACTGCTTTTACTGGTTACGTACTCCCTTGGGGGCAAATGAGTTTTTGGGGCGCAACTGTTATTACAAGTTTAGTAACCGTAATACCTGTAGCAGGTCAGCCAATTGTTGAATGGCTATGGGGTGGTTATACTGTTAATAACCCTACATTGAACAGGTTTTTTAGTATTCATTTCACTTTACCATTTGTAATTGCTGGTTTAACTTTAATTCATTTAGCATTATTACATAAAGAAGGGTCAAGTAACCCTATAGGGTCTGATACTGGGGTAGATGACATACCTTTTTACCCATATTTTTTTGCTAAAGATTTATTCGCTTTTTTTTGTTTCTTATTTGTATTCGCTTTTTTTGTTTTTTACTTCCCTAATGTTCTTAATCACCCTGATAATTGTATCCCTGCTGATCCACTAAAAACTCCAGCTCATGTAGTTCCTGAATGGTATTTTTTACCTTTTTATGCTATTTTAAGATCTATTCCTCATAAAGCGGGAGGTATCGCTGCAATGGGTGGTTCTATTATTGTTTTATTTTTATTACCATTTATTTATTCATCAGAAATACGTAATACAACTTATAGACCAATATTCAAATTTTTTTATTGGCTTTTTGTTACAGATTTTATAATGTTAATGTGGTTAGGACAAAAACCGGTTAAAGATACTTATGTTATCGCCGGTCAAATTGCAACAGTGTATTATTTCTTATTTTTTACAATTGGAATTAGTTTAATTGGAAAAATTGAGTCAAAACTTGTAAATTATAACTCTTAAAAATATTTTTAAATAAGCTAAAGAAGTGTTAATGGTAGACACGTCGGGCTCATGTCCTGGAAAAGGAGGTTCAAATCCTCTCTTTAGTAATTTTTTAATTAAAATGATTAACTCAATTGGTAGAGTGTCTCGCTTACAACGAGGAAGTTAATGGTTCAAATCCATTATCATTTAAAAATTAATTATTGGAATATAGCCAAGTGGGAAGGCACTCGTTTTTGGTATGAGCATTCAAAGGTTCAAATCCTTTTATTCCAAAACAAGTCCTTATCGTCTAATTGGTTAGGACGTCACTCTTTCACAGTGAAAACATGGGTTCAAATCCCTTTAAGGATGTTTAAAGAGGAATGGCTGAGTGGCTTAAAGCGAAGGTTTGCTAAACCTTTATATAGTATATCTATATCGTAGGTTCGAATCCTTCTTCCTCTATTGAATTAAATGTTAACCCTGAAACCTTATAAGAATTCAAGTGGAAATTTAAAAATTTATCTAAATACTATGAATAATAGGGAAACGTTTGTAAATTTTTAAATGAAAAATAATTTAATATTTAATTACTTATTAAATTATTAAAAAAATGTATTTAATATTAGTTTTTGCTCCTTTGATAGGATCTTGTGTTGCTGGATTATTCGGTAGATATTTGGGATTTTATGGTTCATCCTTGATAACCACAAGTTGTTTATTTTTGTCTCTTTTAATTTCTGTATTTGCTTTTTATGAAGTTGCTTTAACTGGTTGTTTTGTTTATATAAAACTTTCGACATGGATTAGTTCAGAAGTTTTAAATGTCGATTGGGGGTTTATGTTTGATAGTTTGACTGTTTTAATGTGTTGTGTAGTTACTTTTATTTCTTCCTTAGTACATTTATATTCAACTGAATACATGTCTCATGACCCTCATTTACCAAGATTTATGTCTTATTTGTCACTATTTACTTTTTTCATGCTTATTTTAGTAACTGCTGATAATTTTTTACAAATGTTTGTAGGATGGGAAGGTGTAGGATTATGTTCGTATCTATTGATTAATTTTTGGTTTATCAGGATACAAGCTAATAAAGCAGCAATAAAAGCTATGATAATTAATAGAATTGGTGATTTTAGTTTACTTATAGGAATTTTACTTATTTTTGTTTATTATAAATCTATTGATTATGCAACTGTTGCATCTTTAACTCCTTTTTTGCAATCTTTTAAGGTTACTTTTTTAAATATGAAATTTGATCTGATAGTACTTATTGGAATATTTTTATTTCTTGGAGCTGTAGGAAAATCGGCTCAATTAGGTCTTCATACATGGCTTCCTGATGCTATGGAAGGGCCTACTCCAGTATCAGCTCTAATTCACGCTGCTACTATGGTTACTGCTGGAGTTTTTTTGTTAGCTCGAAGTTCATTTATCTATGAATATGCGAATGTAGTTCTGTGTTTTATTACGATTTTAGGTTCATTAACTGCTTTCTGTGCATCTACTATTGGATTACTTCAAAATGATTTAAAACGTGTTATTGCCTATTCGACTTGTAGTCAACTAGGATATATGGTATTTGCTTGTGGTTTATCCAATTATTCAGCAGGTATTTTTCATTTAAGCAATCATGCATTTTTTAAAGCATTATTATTTTTAAGTGCTGGATCGATTATACACGCTGTTAATGATGAGCAAGATATGAGAAAAATGGGTGGTTTAAAAAAATTGATTCCTTTTTCTTATGTTATGGTAGTTATTGGGTCTTTAGCATTAATTGGTTTTCCATATTTAACAGGATTTTATTCTAAAGATTTAATTTTAGAATTATCTTATGGTAAATATAGTTATTTTGGTTATTTTAGTTATTATTTAGGTACTTTAGGTGCTTTCTTTACAGCTTTTTATTCTACCAGATTACTATGTTTAACTTTTTTGTCTATCCCTGCTGGTCATAGGACTGTTATTGGTTTTGCTAAAGATCAATTAAATAATATTACAATAGTTTTAGGTATTTTAGCTATTCCAAGTATTTTCATTGGATTTTATTCTAAAGATTTAATTGTTGGTTTAGGTACTGATTTTTTTAAAACTGCGATTTACACACCATTAAACAATGTTAATTCTTTTGATGCTGAATTTGTTGTTTGGTTTTATAAAAGTTTGCCTGTAAATTTAAGTATGCTAGGAGTTTTTTCAGCGTTTTTTTTATACACTTACTTTTTTAAATTTTTATTTTTACTTAAAACTTCTTTTGTCGGTAAAAAAATTTATAATTTTTTTAACAGAAAATGGTTTTTTGATAAAATATATAACGAACTATTTGGTCAATTTTTTTTTAAATTTGGTTATTCAGTAAGTTATAAATTTGTAGATCGGGGTATATTTGAAATTTTAGGGCCTACAGGTTTAACAATATTTTTTTCAAAGATTGCTTCAAATATTCATAAAATGCAATCTGGTTATTTGTATCACTTTACGTTTAGTATTTTAATTAGTATCACTTCTTTGCTATTAATACGAAAATTATGGTTGTTGTTCAATTATTCAATTGATTATAGAATTTTTATTTTATTTTCTATTGTTTTCTTTTTTTTATTAAATTTTAATGAAAAAAAATAAATTTTAATAATTCGGCGTATATAGCTCAGTTTAGGTTAGAGCATCGGATTGTGGTTCCGGAGGTCACAGGTTCAAATCCTGTTATACGCCTATTTGAATTGTATATTTTTTAAAACTGTTAAAAAGTTCTTAAAGCATTAAATGGATACCTAAATATTAAAATTTTAAAATGGACGTTTGTTAACGAAATGCTGTAGTGAGTGTAATTTTATTTGCTGAGATCTATAGTTTTCCATTAATCGGTAAACCGAACTTTAGTGATAAAAGTTTATTTTTAAAAAAATAAAAAACTTAGTGAATTGAATCATCTTAGTAACTAAGAAAAAAATCAACCGAGAATACTGTTAATAGTGGTGAGCGAAAGCAGTAAAAGACTTAATTTTTTAAATAATTTATGTTAAATAACTAAAAAGCCAAAGAAGGTAACCAGCCCTGTATAACAATAAATAAAAAATTTAATAAGTAAAGCAATCCAAGTCATGGTTTGTTTGAATTTGGGGGACCATCCTCAAAGTCTAAAAATTTTAATATTTGATAGTGAATAAGTATCGTGAGAGAAAGGTGAAAAAGAAATTTCGACATTGAAAAGTTATTGAAATTTAGTGCTAACAATCAGTTGAAGCTTTTAATTTATTAAAAAAGTAACAATGTACCTTTTGTATAATGAATCAATAAGTTTATTCAGATGGCGAGCTTAAATATAAAAAAATGTAGGCAAAAATAAATTGAGTTTAAAAATGCAATTTCAGTCTTTTGAATAATACCCGAAACTAAGTGATCTAACCATGAACAGGTTGAAAATTAAATTTATTTATTGGAGGACCGAACCCGTACATACGGAAACATGTTGGGATGATTTGTGGTTAGGAGTGAAAGGCTAATCAAACTTAGAGATAGCTGGTTTTCTGCGAAATCTATTTAAGTAGAGCATTTAAAATTCTTTATTTGGGGTAGAGCTCTTGATAAGTGATGGGGATGAAAATCTTACTGAATTTACTAAAACTTCGAATACAAATAAAAAGATTTTAAATAGACAGACTGTGGGTGCTAAGATCCATAGTCAAAAGGGAAACAGCCCAGACTATTAGTTAAGGTCCTTAAAAACAATTAAGTGTAAAAAATGTAAAAAAATGTTAACAATCGACAGGTAGGCTTAGAAGCAGCCATCCTTTAAAGAAAGCGTAACAGCTCATTGATTTAGTATTTTTGCATTGAAAATGTAAAGGGACTTAAATTGTTTACCGAAGCTATAGATTTAAATAAACGTTAAATGGTAGCAGAACGTTCTGTAGATTTAAAAAGATTTATGGTAACATAAATTGGAAAGATCAGAAGTGCTAATATTGATATGAGTAGCGATAAACAATGTGAAAAACATTGTCGCCTTAAGTCCTAGGTTTCCAAAACCAGGCTAATCCGTTTTGGAAAGTTAATCGGTCTCTAAGAAAAGTAATGAAAATTTAATTTAATGAGAAAAAGATTTAATTTCTTTTTTTTTTAAAGTGACAAAATATAAAAATTGTTTTTATTTTATGGTTTAAATTCAAGCAGTCTAATATTTTCAGGAAATAGCTTTTAAAAATGATAACCGTACTTAAACCAACACAGGTGGACTAATTTAGTAAATTAAGGCGCTTGAAATAATTGTGTTGAAGGAACTCGGCAAAATGACTCCGTAACTTCGGGATAAGGAGTGACTTTTTAGGGCAACCTAAAATAGTTATCATAAAATCGGGGACAGCGACTGTTTATCAAAAACACAGGTCTCTGCTAATTTGTAAAAAGATGTATTGAGACTGACGCCTGCCCAGTGCTGCAAGATTAAAGGAAAAAGTTTATTGCTTTGACCCTAACCCCCAGTAAACGGCGGCTGTAACTCTGACGGTCCTAAGGTAGCAAAATTTATTGGCATTTAATTGGTGTCCTGCATGAATGGCGTAACGACTGTCCTACTGTCTCCAGCACAAATTCAGTGAAATTGAATTTCCCGTGAAGATGCGGGATTTCTACGGCTAGACGGGAAGACCCCGTGCACCTTTACTATAGTTATATTATTGTATTAAAAATTTTTGTGTGTAGAATAAGTGGGAAGTCGAATTAATATTTTAGGTTGTTTTTACGCAAGTAAATTACGAAGACTTAGTTGAAATACCACTCTCAAAAGTTTTTGATACTTATTTTTTAAAGACAGTGTATAATGGGTAGTTTGACTGGGGTGGTCGCCTCCTAAAAAGTAACGGAGGCGTGCAAACGGTAAGTTTAAATTTGGTTTTATCAAATTTTAAGCATAATAGTATATACTTGCTTGACTGTAAGATTGACAAATCGAGCAGGGACGAAAGTCGGTTATAGTGATCCGGTGATTCTGAATGGAAAAGGTTATCGCTCAACGAATAAAAGGTACGCCGGGGATAACAGGCTAATCACTCTTTAGAGACCCTATCGATGGAGTGGTTTGGCACCTCGATGTTGGATTATCGCATCCTGGAGCTGTACAAGGTTCCAAGGGTTTGGCTGTTCGCCAAGAAAGGCGGTACATGATCTGAGTTTAGAACGTCGTGAGACAGTTTGGGTCCTATCTACCGTAGGTGAATAAAAATTGAAAGGAGTAAACCCTAGTACGAGAGGACCGGGAAAAGTGAATCTCTGGTTTATCGATTGTTATACCAATAGCATTGTCGAGTAGCTATATTCATAATAAATAATCGCTGAATGCATCTAAGTGAGAAGTTAACCTTAAAACTATTTTTTATGTAAATGTAAAAGAATATTACATTGATAGGTTTAGTGTGTAAAAGTTGTAAGATTTTAAGCTAATAAATACTAAAAATTTATTTTATATTAACTTTTTAACAATTATTTGTATTTTTAATTTATTAAAAAAAAATTTAGATTAAAATTCTAATTATATTAAATTTAATGTTAATAAATTTAATTTAAAGAATATGAGTTTTATCCTGGCTCAAGATAAACGCTAGTAGTATGCTTTACACATGCAAGTTGAACGAAATATAAAAAATTTCGTAGCGAACGGGTGAAAAATATGTGAAATTATTACCTTTTAGTTTAGCAAAAAGTATTTATAAAATATTAAATTCTAAATAATATTAAAAAAGGTTGTCATTTGTAAATGATATTCCGCTAAAAGATAGGTTCGCATAAGATTAGGTAGTTGGTAAATTTAATAGCTTACCAAGCCTTTGATCTTTAGTTGGTCTTAGAGGATGATCAACCACACTGGAACTGAAACAAGGTCCAGGCTAATTTTTTTGGCCAGCAGTGAGGAATATTGGACAATGAACGAAAGTTTGATCCAGCAATACTACCTGAATGAATGACTGCTGATTTAGTTGTAAAATTCTTTCATTAAAGAAGATAATGACCGTATTTAAGGAAGTTTAAGTCCTGGCTAATACTCGTGCCAGCAGCCGCGGTAATACGAGAAGGGCAGGCGTTATCTATCATAACTGGGCGTAAAGGGTTCGTAGACGGTAATGTAAGTTATTTGTTAAATTTTAAAGCTTAACTTTATTTAGCATTTAATACTGCTTTACTTTGAGTTTTATGCAGAAGAGTAGAATTTTATTTGTAAGGGTAAAATCTAATAATAAATAAAGGAATTCCAGTAGGCGAAGGCGACTCTTTAGCAAAAACTGACGTTGAGGAACGAAAGTGTAGGTAGCAAACAGGATTAGAGACCCTGGTAGTCTACACTGTAAATTCTGAGTGCTGTAATTTAATGATAAATTTTTTTAAAATATTAAAAAATTATTTTAGATTTTTAAGCTAACGCCATAAGCACTCCGCCTGAGAAGTACGATCGCAAGGTTGGAACTCAAAGGAATTGACGGGGGTCTAAAACTAGTGGTGGGGTATGTGGTTTAATGCGATAATCCGCGCATAATCTTACCAATTCTTGACATAATAATTATTATAATTTTATCGTTAGGTAATAATTAAAATATATTTTTACAGGTGTTGCACGACTGTCATCAGCTCGTGTCGTGAGATGTTTGGTTAAGTCCTTGAACGAGCGTAACTCTTACCTTTATTTACAAATTTTATAATTTTGAATAATAAAATAATTTAAAATTGTTTTAAAGACACTGTCAACGATAAGTTGAAGGAAGGTGAGAACTAAGCCAAGTCAATGTGACCCTTATGAATTGGGCTACACACGTGCTACAATGAAAATTACAAAAAGTTACAAAAATTAAAATTTTAGTTATTCTTTAAAAATTTTCTTAGTTCGAATTGAAAACTGCAACTCGTTTTCATGAAGTTGGAATCACTAGTAATCGTAAATCAGCACGTTACGGTGAACATGTAAATTGACCTTGTACACACCGCCCGTCACATGCGGAGAGTTAATGTCATTTGAAAATTTAACATTGTTAAGTTAATTAAGATATTAATAATTTGGATGAAGTCGTAACAAGGTAGCTGTACGGGAACGTGTAGCTGGAATAATAAAGAAATATATCATTACTAGGAAAAACATTAAAAGGTTCGATTCCTTTATATTTCAAAATTAAATCTATTTTTTATATATGTTAAATTTATTATTTTATTTTTTTTCTATTGTTTTATTATTAAGTGCTTTAGCTGTTGTACTTACCCATAATTCTATTGTTTCTGTATTATTTTTAGTATTATGCTTTTTAATCTCTTCCATTCTTTTAGTGTTACTAGAGTGTGAGTTTTTAGCATTAATGTTAATAATTATTTATGTAGGAGCTGTTGCAATTTTATTTTTATTTGTATTAATGATGTTAGAAACAAAATTAAAAAATTTAAATAAAAATATATTTATATATTTTCCGTTTGGGGTTTTTATTAATATTGTCTTTTGTCTTGAAATAACTAATTCAATTTCGAATAGTTTTTCGAATAACCCTTATATAAATAATTTTTTATATAATACTTATTGTAGTTGGTATGGAAAAGTTGATTATTTAACTGATATCGAGGTTTTAGGTAATATTTTGTATACACAGTATGTATTACAATTTTTAGTTGTTGGGTTTGTTTTATTTTTAGCTTTAATTGGTGTTGTTTTTTTAACATCAAATCCGATTAAAAATTATAAAAGCCAGATTGTTTTTTATCAGCTTTCCAGAAATTCTATAATTTTTTAATTCTTTAGTAGCTCAGTTGGTAGAGCAAATGGCTGTTAACCATTTGGACGTTGGTTCGAGTCCAACCTAGAGAGAAAATTATAATATAAGAATGCAAAAATTTGAATTACAGATTAATAATATTTTAAATGTTTCTGAGCAGTATGATAGTATTTTGTCACTTAATTCTGTATTAACAGTTTTATCTGAATATTATTTAGCTACAGCAATTTTAAGTATGGCTATTTTTTTTTCTATATCACCAAAAATTCAATCTAAAAGTTTTAAACAAACAAAATTTAGCCTTTTTTCTTCGATAAGTTTTCAGTTTAATTATTTAGCAATTTTAATTATTTTTTTTTATTGTTTTTTATCAGTTAAGCAAAATTTTTTATTTTTGTCAGATTTTGTTAGTTTTAATAATTCGTTACATAATGATTTTATTAGTTTATTATCAAAACTAATAATTGGTATTTCAAGTCTTGTTTATTTAATTTTTGTTCAGCAATTTTTAACAGATCAAAAATTAAATTATTTTGAATATTATATTCTTATTTTAACTTCAATTTTAGGATTTTGTCTTTTATGTTGTTCTGATGACTTATTAACAGCATATCTTGCAATTGAACTTCAAAGTTTAGCCTTTTATGTATTAGCGTCATTTAAACGAAGTTCTAATTATTCAGTAGAAAGTGGAGTAAAATATTTTATTTTAGGTTCTTTTTCAACTATTATTTTCTTGTTTGGAAGTAATTTAATATATGGTTTAAGTGGAAGTATTTCAATTATTGATTTTAAAGATTTATTTATTTGGATTTTTTCAGCTAACAGTTTTTTTTTATCTTTTGAATCTATTTTTAAAGCATTAGAATCTTTTCAAGATAAAACTTTTAAATTAGATAACAATCATGCTAAAGATTTGCAAACCATTTATGATAAATTTTTAATACTAAAAAATAATACTTATTTAAATTCCGTAGATTTAAATACTTTGTTATTAGAATTAGATCGCAATAAAACATTTTTCGAAGAAACCACTGATTTTCAAAAATTAAATTTATATAAAAATATTTCTCAAAAAATGATTCAAATTGCAAACCAAATTGATAGTTCATCTTTTCATTATTACAAAAATCATCTTGAAAATGGAAAGGAAATTAGCTCATCTATTCAGTTTGCTAAAGATTTAATGATTGATAATTTATTTCAAAATTCGGCAATTTGGTTTTTAACTGACCTAGAACTGTATTTAAATTTAGAGAATAAACGTGGAGATGTATTAAATTTTAAGCAGGATTTATATATATCAAATTCTGATTTATTGGATAAATATAAATATAGTTGGTTTTGTATTGAAAATCCTACAGTTTATTCTGATGATTTAGAACATATGAGTGGTATTTTAACAAAAAATCAAACTGTTAATAATATTAATGAGTTTTTTTATTTTGATCACTTATCCCATAATTTAGATATTTTGCAATCAGCGAATTCCAATGAAACTGATTTAGAATTGTCACAAACTTTAACATCACCTTTATATCAAGACAATAATTTATACTCACAATACAATATAAAACCAAGTGAAACTTTTTTAGTAGATAGTATTCAATATTGTCCTTATAATATTATTAATCAACAAAATGAGTCTCTTTTTATGGGTGTTGTACATATTTTAACTCTATGTCCTTTATTTTTTGATTTTTCTTATAGTTTAAATGAAACTTCTAATTTTATATTTGATACTGCTTTAATTGAATTAGGGGTATTAATAGTTTTAATTAGTTTGTTTTTTAAATTAGCTTTATCTCCTTTCCATTTATGGTCACCTGATGTTTATGAAGGTTCTCCTTCTAGTTCTACTTTTTTTTTCACTGTTATTTCTAAATTAAGTATTTTTGTTTTTTTATTAAAAATATGTTACATCGGTTTTTATAGTATTATTGTTGATTGGCAATTATATTCATTGATAGTTGCGGTTATAAGTATTATTGTAGGTTCAGTAGGAGGGTTAAAGCAAAGAAAATTTAAGAGTATTTTAGCTTATAGTTCAATTAGTAACATGGGTTTAATTTTAGTTTCATTTAGTGCTGGTAACTTTGAGGGTATAAAAGCTTTTTTTTATTTTTTTATTTTATATATTCTTTCAGGTTTAGCCGTTTGGTCTATTTTTTTACTTTTAAAATTAAAAAAAAAAATACCTTCTGAAAAACATAATAAAGATTTAGGAGATTTTAGCTTATTACATGAATTAAATGTAATTTTAGCATATGCTTCTGTTATAACTATATTTACAGTTGCTGGTATACCACCAATGGTAGGGTTTCTTGCAAAAGTAAGTGTTTTTTTATCTTTAACTGAAGCTTCAATGTATTGTATCGCGCTAATTAGTATACTTGCAAGTGTAATTTCTACATTTTTTTATTTAAGAGTTTTAAAAGTTATTTTTTTTGAAAACGTACTAGTAGGTAAACTATTTTACCCGACAAATTCAAAAGCTAATATTGTTCGAAGTCTTTTATTCTTTTTATTATTATTTTTATTTATTAGCCCAGTTTTACCAAGTTTTTTTGCTTATAAAACTACCTTATTTTTAAATAAAAATTTTTATTAAAAAAAAGTCATTTTTAGCTCAGTTGGATAGAGCAACAGTTTTCTAAACTGTCGGTCATGGGTTCAATTCCCATAAAATGTGATTATAAATGTTATTTGAAAATGTACTTGTTTATATTTTAATTTCTCCAATTATAGGAGTATTTTTACTATTAATAGTTTCTGAGAGAGAAAAAAATTTTTTAAAATTTATTGCTTTAAATTTTTCATTTTTACCGTTTATTGGTTTTCTGTTTCTTTGGATCTTTTTTCAAAAATCTTTAGCTAATTTTCAATTTGTCACTAAAATTTTTTGGTTTCCAAATTTAAATTTAAATATCACCTTAGGGATTGATGGAATTTCCATATTTTTTTTATTATTAACAACTTTATTAATACCTATATGTATTCTTATTAGTTGGAATAGTATCAATTATAAGTTAAAAGAATATTTGATTTCTTTTCTTATGTTAGAGTTTTTATTAATCGGTGTTTTTTGTATTTTAGATTTATTATTATTTTATATTTTTTTTGAAAGTGTTTTAATTCCAATGTTTTTAATTATTGGTGTTTGGGGTTCACGAGATAGAAAAATTTTAGCAGCATATTATTTTTTTTTATATACGTTGTTAGGTTCTGTTTTAATGCTCCTTTCAATATTATACATTTATTACCAAGTTGGAACAACCGATTATGAGGTGTTATTAACTTTTTCTTTTTCTGAATCTGAGCAAAAGATCTTATGGCTTACTTTTTTTATTTCGTTTGCTGCTAAAGTACCAATGGTGCCTGTTCATTTATGGTTACCTGAAGCCCATGTTGAAGCACCGACCGCAGGTTCGGTTATATTAGCTGGTGTTCTATTAAAGTTAGGTACTTATGGTTTTATAAGATTTACTATACCATTGTTACCTCAAGCTTCTTTTTATTTCACTCCTCTTGTTTATACAATTGCTGCTGTTGGAATTATTTATACATCGTTTACTGCAATTCGGCAATCTGATTTTAAAAGAATTATAGCTTACACATCTATTGCTCACATGAATTTAGTAATGTTAGGAATTTTTAGTTTTAATGTTATTGGTCTTGAGGGTGCTCTATTTCAAAGTTTAAGTCATGGTTTTGTTGCAAGTGCTCTTTTTTTAATTATTGGTGTTGTTTATGAGCGATATCATACTCGTCTTGTTAAATACTACGGAGGATTAGCTGTTGTTATGCCACTATACATAACAATTTTTTTATTTTTTACATTAGCAAATATAAGTTTTCCTGGTACAAGTAGTTTTGCCGGTGAATTTTTAATTTTAGTTGGTTCTTTTAAAGCTAATACAAGTGTTACATTTTTAGGTGCAACTGGTGTAATAATTGGAGGATGTTACTCTTTATGGTTATTTAATAGAATTGCTTTTGGTAATTTAAAAACTCAATATACTAAAAAATTTATTGATATTAATAAACGTGAATTTTTAGCTTTTTTACCTTTAATAATAGGAACACTTGTAACAGGAATATTACCTGATATATTTTTAACCACAATGCATACAAGTGTAAATAATTTAATTGAGTTTATTTATTTTTAAAAATGATTTATATATTTGATACTGAATTACTCGAAAATAAATTGATTCATTATTCTTTACAACAAATTTATGGTATAAATAAAAAAAGATCGTTTTTTATTTGCAAAAAATTAGGATTCTCTAATAACTTAAAGGTTAAAAATTTATCTAAAGATCAAATAACCGAGTTATTAAAGCATATAGATATTTTAAATTTAACTCTTGCTTCTGATTTAAAAAAACTAAAATTTTTGTCAATTAAAAATTTGATTTCAATTAAGTCTTATAGGGGTTTTAGAAGAAATCAAGGTTTACCTTTAAGAGGTCAAAGAACTCATACAAATGCTAAAACAGCTCGTAAAAAAATTCTTTAAAACTAATTTTAAAGAATTTACACAAGGATAAGTGGTCGAGTGGCTTAAGGCGTTAGTTTTGAAAACTATTGTATTTTTTAATACCGTGGGTTCAAATCCCACCTTATCCTTTTTAAATGTTTAATTTAAATAAAACTAGAGAAGTGTTATTGGTAACATATCAGGCTCATGCCCTGGAGTTGTAGGTTCAAATCCTAACTCTAGTAAAAATGATTAACTTTTATAAAAATTTAAATATTTTTACACCAATTAAAAAAAGAGAAATAAATTTATTAAATAAATCAATTAATAATATTAATAAGACACAGTATATTTCCTATAATAATAAGGCAAGTTCGCCAAATTTACAATTGAAATATTTAAAAACTTATCATTCTTATCATCTTGTTGACCCTAGTCCTTGGCCAATTGTTGCTGCTGCTGGAGGTTTTATGATTACTTCAGGATTGGTTTTGTATATGCATAAATTTTTAGGTGGTTGGGAGTTGCTTATGACAGGTTTTCTTGTTGTATTTTTTGTAATGTACACATGGTGGAGAGATGTTATAAGAGAAGCTACCTTTGAGGACCAACATACCGTAGTAGTTCAAAAAGGGTTAAGACTTGGAATGATTTTATTCATTGTTTCTGAGGTTATGTTTTTTTTTGCGTTTTTTTGGGCGTTTTTTCATTCTAGTCTTGCTCCTGTATACAATATTGGTGGAGTTTGGCCTCCAAAAGCCATAGTTCCTGTTGATACTTTTACTATTCCTTTAACTAATACTTTTCTTCTTTTAAGTTCAGGTGCAACTGTAACTTGGGCTCACCATGCTATTGTAACAAGTGCTAAGAAACAAACTTTGGTAGCATTAATTTTTACTTTAGCTCTTGCTACTCTATTTACCGGCTTACAGGGATTTGAATATTGCAATGCTCCTTTTAATATAAGTGATGGGGTTTATGGTTCTTGTTTTTACATGGCTACAGGTTTCCATGGATTTCATGTTATTGTAGGTACTATTGCTTTATTTGTTTCTTTTATTAGAATAATTTTCAACCATTTCACTGATAAGCATCATTTTGGTTTTGAGTCTGCTATTTGGTATTGGCATTTTGTTGATGTTGTATGGTTATTTTTATTCATTAATGTTTATTGGTGGAGTAGTAAGTAAAATTTAGTACAATATATTTTTTATAATAATTTTTTATGGCCATGAATTTATTTTTTGACTTTTTAGATGATTATTATTTACTTTTAAACCATTTTTCTTTAACTGAATCTTTGTTAAAAACCGAATATTTAGGAATTTTTTTATATTTAATAATAGCAATAGTTTTATCTTTAATACTTGTAATTCTTTCATATTCGTTAAGTAATCAAAATCCAGATTTGGAAAAATTATCAGCTTATGAATGTGGATTTGAACCTTATGAAGATAGCCGTCATAGATTTGATGTAAAATTTTGTGTAATAGGCATCTTATTCATTATTTTTGATATTGAAATAATGTTTCTGTTCCCTTGGTGTGTAACATTAGCTCAATTAAATTTATTAGGGTTTTGGTCGATGATTGATTTTATACTTGAATTGGGAATTGCATTTGTATATGTTTGGACTATGAGAGCATTAGAATGGGATTAATTAAAATTATAAATAAAAACTTTTTATGACCTCTAATTTATTTTTTAATTGGAAATCTCATTTAATTGAGTTTCTTGCTTTGTGTTATGAGCAAAATGTTATCTGTGATGCTCCTGAAGTTTGGCAACTTAAATTGCAGGATCCTTCTAGTTCTATTATGGAAGGAATCTTAATGTTTAATAAACATTTACTTTTTATAATAATAGTTATAGTAGTATTAGTAGGGTGGTTATTAATTAATACTATTTATAGCTTTGAAAACGCAAGTAATTATAAACCTGCACAGTTTTTTCATTCTAACCCTTTGGAAATTGTTTGGACCTCAATACCTGCATTGGTTTTATTATCTTTAGCTTCTCCTTCATTTACTTTACTCTATTCTATGGATGAAATATCAGAACCAGAACTATCTCTCAAAGTTTTAGGACATCAGTGGTATTGGAGTTATGAAATTTCTGATTTCAACTCTTGTAAAGAAAATGCTCAGTCGTTAAAATATACATGCTATATGCTAACAAATGAAGAGCTTCAATCAGGGAATTGTAAAGGTTTTTTTAGACTTTTAGAAACAAACAAAAGAGTTGTTTTACCTACTAATACTCATATAAGATTATTAGTAAGCGCTACTGATGTTTTACACAGTTGGACTATTCCTTCGTTTGGTTTAAAAGTAGATGCTTGTCCAGGAAGATTGAATCAGCTTAATTTATTTATAAAAAGATTTGGTGTATTTTTTGGGCAGTGTAGTGAGATTTGTGGAGTAAACCATGGATTTATGCCAATTGTACTTTTAACTTTACCTTCAGTACAATACCATTATTTGATAATGACAAATTTAGAAAATTTGTAATTATTAAAAGTCTATAGCTCAGTTGGTTAGAGCATACACCTGATAAGTGTAAGGTCAGTAGTTCAAATCTACTTAGACTTAAAAAATTATTTAAAGTGACTTTAAAAAAGAAAGCTTTAGAAAAAAAAATAAAAAACTTTACTTTAAATTTTGGGCCTCAACACCCAGCAGCACATGGTGTTTTGCGATTAATTCTAGAACTTATTGGGGAAACTGTAGTTAAAGCAACACCGCATATAGGTCTTTTACATCGTGGTACAGAAAAGTTAATTGAATATAAAACTTATTTCCAAGCTTTACCTTATTTTGATAGATTAGATTATGTTTCAATGTTGGCTCAAGAGCATTCATATTGTTTAGCAGTTGAAAAGTTAGTTAATTGCAATATTCCTAAACGAGCACAATATATAAGAGTCATTTTTGCAGAAATAACTAGAATTTTAAACCATTTATTGGCAGTGGGTTGCCATGCAATGGATGTGGGAGCAATGACTCCTTTTTTATGGGCTTTTGAAGAGCGAGAAAAGTTAATGGAATTTTATGAAAGAGTTTCAGGAGCTAGAATGCATGCCGCATATTTTAGACCTGGTGGAGTTCATACGGATATCCCAAAAGGATTAATTTCAGATATTTATATATTTTTAGAAGTTTTTAATAATAAATTAATTGAAATTGAAGAAATGTTAAATGAAAACCGGATTTGGAAACAAAGATTAGTAAATATTGGTCGTGTTTCAGCGAAAGATGCCCTTGATTGGGGGTTTAGTGGTGTAATGCTAAGAGGTTCAGGATTAAGATGGGATTTAAGAAAAAGTCAGCCTTATGAATGTTATGACAAATTATCATTTGATGTTCCTATTGGGACTCATGGAGACTGTTATGACAGATATTTAATTAGAATTTTTGAAATGCGGCAGTCAATAAAAATTATTGAACAGTGTTTGAGTGATATCCCTTATGGAACTATCAAAAATAATGATACTAAGATTACCCCACCCAGTAGAACAGAATTAAAAAGTTCTATGGAAGCGTTGATTCATCATTTTAAAATTTATACCAATGGTATAAATATAAAAGCTAATGAAACTTATATAGGAACTGAAGCACCTAAAGGTGAGTTTGGTGTTTATTTGATTTCTGATAACACTAATAAACCTTACAGATGTAAAATAAAAGCTCCAGGATTTGGTCATTTACAAGCACTAGATCTAATGTCTCGAGGCCATCTAATTGCTGACGTTGTTACAATTATTGGAACCCAAGATATTGTATTTGGGGAAGTCGATCGATAAAAAATTACTATTTATTATGAAACTAATCAAAAAAAAAATAATTCAAATTTCTTCCAACGGGGGTGTTAACTTTATTTTTTCGAATTTTAAAAATCTTAATAAAAGTAAATTCTACATAAAAGATAATAAAAACTCATTATTATCAAAAAAATCTTATCAATTTAATTCTTTTAAAAAATCTCTTGATTACAAAAAAAATATTTTTTAAAAAAAAATTATGAATATATATAGTTTAAAAAACTTATTATTATTATTTCCTATTATTAAATTAGAAATTTTCAACCAAGAACCTTGTTTATTAGTAAAAACTAATTTATCTAATAAAGTTTTATTTTTATTAAAAAATCATTTTAAGTATCAATTTAAAATATTAACATGTGTTTCAGGAATTGATGAACCTAAAAATTTATATAGGTTTAAAGTAGTTTATGAATTACTTAGTATTAAATTTAATGCAAGAATAAGAATTAAATTTCTTGCCGATGAATTAATGTTAATTAATTCCGCTGAATCAGTATTTCCAAATGCAAATTGGTGGGAAAGTGAAGTTTGGGATATGTTTGGGATATTTTTTACTAATCATTCAAATTTAGTAAGACTTTTAACAGATTATGGTTTTGAAGGTTATCCTTTACGAAAAGATTTTCCACTAAGTGGTTTTTACGAATCAAGATACAGTCAAATTAAAAACAGAGTTGTATATGGGAATATTGAACTATGCCAGGAGTATAGAACTTTCGAATTCCCATCTCCTTGGGAAAATTTTAAATGATAAAATTAATAGAAAGAGATAAAAAAATTAGAAAAAATATTAATTTATTTGAAAAAAAAAGGTTTATTCTAAAAATTATAAGCCAAAATCAAAACTTTTTTAGTTTAATAAGGTGGGAAGCAAAATCTCAATTAAATCTGTTACCATCAATAAGTTCTAAAACTTATTTATCAAATTTATGTATTTTAACTGTTAATAAAAAAAAATTTAATAAATTAACAAATTTTTCAAGAATTGTTTTTTTAAAATTAGTAAATCAAAAAAAAATTTGTAATATTTATAAATCAAGTTGGTAGTATTTTTTAGTAAAAATAATTTATATGGCACAAAGTACACACAACCCTTTTATTTCATTTATTTATCGTTGGATATGTTCTACAAATCATAAAGATATTGGTACTTTATATTTAATTTTTGGTGCTATCTCAGGTGTAGCAGGTACAGCTTTATCGTTATATATCAGAATGACATTAGCTCAACCAAACTCTAACTTTTTAGAATACAATCATCACATGTACAACGTGATTGTAACTGGTCATGCTTTAATCATGGTTTTTTTTGTTGTTATGCCTATCTTAATAGGAGGATTTGGTAACTGGTTTGTACCTTTAATGGTAGGAGCTCCTGATATGGCATTTCCTAGAATGAACAATATTAGTTTTTGGTTATTACCACCATCACTTTTATTACTAATAGAATCTGTTTTATGTGAAGCTGGAGTAGGTACTGGTTGGACTGTTTATCCCCCATTATCAAGTATAACAGCGCATTCAGGAGGATCAGTTGATTTAGCAATTTTTAGCCTTCATTTATCTGGAGCTGCTTCTATTCTTGGAGCAATTAACTTTATTTGTACAATAACTAATATGAGAGCTAAAAGTTTACCGTTTCATAGATTACCATTATTTGTTTGGTCAATTTTTATAACAGCTTTTTTATTACTATTATCATTACCGGTTTTAGCAGGAGCAATTACCATGTTATTAACAGATCGGAATTTTAATACTACATTTTTTGACCCAGCAGGAGGTGGAGATCCTGTATTATTTCAACATCTTTTCTGGTTTTTTGGTCACCCAGAAGTTTATATTCTTATTTTACCAGGTTTTGGTATAATTAGTCATATTATTATGAGTGGGGCTAAAAGATCAATTTTCGGGTATTTAGGAATGGTATATGCTATGATGTCAATAGGTGTTTTAGGATTTATAGTTTGGGCTCATCATATGTATACTGTAGGGTTAGATATTGATACTCGAGCATACTTTACTGCTGCTACAATGATTATTGCTATTCCTACTGGAATAAAAGTATTCAGTTGGTTAGCTACTTTATGGGGAAGTTCAATAGAATTAAAAGCACCAATGCTTTTTGCATTAGGTTTTATTTTCTTATTTACAGTTGGTGGAGTTACTGGGGTAGTTTTAGCAAATTCAGGTATAGATGTTGCTCTTCACGATACTTATTACGTTGTTGGTCACTTTCATTACGTATTATCTATGGGAGCAATCTTTTCTATTTTTGGTGGAGTGTACTATTGGTTTTACAAAATTACAGGAAAAAGATATTCAGAAATTTTAGCTCAAATTCATTTTTGGGTGTTTTTCATTGGTGTAAATTTAACATTTTTTCCAATGCATTTTCTTGGTGTTGCAGGTATGCCAAGAAGAATACCAGATTATCCTGATGCGTTTTTTTTCTTTAATAAAATAGCATCATGGGGAGCAGAAATTTCAGCTTTTTCTTTAGTAATTTTTTTCTTTGTTGCGTTTGAAGCGCTAACATCTGAAGAAAAATAATAAATATGTTAATTTTATCACCACTAGAGCAATTTCAAATTGTATCTTTATTTTCTATTAAATTAGGTAAACTGGATTTTTCAATTACTAACGCATTATTAATTAGTATAATAACTTTGATATGTTTTAGTAGCATTATTTACTTATCAAGTTCAAGTAAGAACTTAACTAACAAACCATCATTTTTTTTTGTTCCAAACCCATGGCAAATTTTAATTGAATCTGTTTATGAATTAATTACACAATTAATATCTGATCTTATAAGTGTAAGAAGTGAAAGATACTTTCCTTTTATTTCAGTTTTATTTACTTATATTTTATTTCATAATTTAATTGGGTTAATACCTTACAGTTTCACAACTACTAGTCATTTAGTTATTACATTTACTTTATCTTTTTCTACATTTATAGGTATAAATATAATATGTTTTAAAAAACATAATATTCATATGTTTTCTCTTTTTTTACCAGCTAATACAACTTTTTTTTTAGCAATATTATTAGTGCCGATTGAATTTATTTCGTACATTTCAAAACCTATTAGTTTAGGGGTACGACTTTTCATTAATTTAATGGCAGGACATAGTTTATTGAAAGTAATTGTTGGCTTTTCATGGAGTATGGTATTATTAGAAAGTTTTCAATCTTTAGGATTTATTATTCCATTGTTTATTTTAGTTTTATTAATGGGACTAGAATTAGGTGTAGCTCTTATTCAAACTTATGTGTTTGTTACATTAGTTTGTATATACCTAAATGAAGGTGAAATATTACATTAATTAAAATATATTTTATCAAAAAACAATTATATAATAATGATAACCTATGATGTAACAGTCATTTCAAAAAACAAACAGGCATTAATATTCTTTTTTTTATTTTTAAATAAAATTAAGCAACCTAAAATTAACCTAATAACTAATTACACAAAACAAAAAACATCCATAAAAAAAATTGTAACACTAAAATCTCCTCACGTCAACAAAAAATCTCAAAATCAACTAGAATATAGAATATTCTCAAAAAAAATCTCTGTTTCATCGTATAATGAAATAAAATTTTTAATATTTTTAAAAAATCTCAAAACAAAATTATTTTCTGAAATAAAATTTAAAATAAAAATTCTCAGCAACCCTATTTTTTTCAAAAATAACAACTTATTAAACCTTAAAAATTATTATATAAATTCTATAATGATGAAAAAAAATGCTAAAATGAAAAAAATTAAGCCTTGTTCTAAAATGAAAAATTATTTGAAAATATTGGATTGTTATGGGGAGTTAAATAGTCGAATTTTAAAAAATTAAAAGTTTAAATAGCTCAGTTGGTAGAGCAAAGGACTGAAAATCCTTGTGTCGGTAGTTCAAGTCTGCCTTTAAACAAAATGAAAAACTATTTTTGGAAGATGTTTTCTAATATAAAAAACGGTCAACTTGCTAAAAAAGCGTTTGTATACCAGAAAAGAAAAAAAATTTGTGAAGAATTTTTAAAAATTCTATGGGATGAAGGGTTTATATTAGGATATAAAATTGATAGTGTAAATTCTAATAAAATAAAAATTTTTTTAAAATATAATAACGAAGAACCTGTGATAAACTCAATAAAACTAATAACAAAACCAGGAAGAAGAGTATATTACTCTATTAAACAAATTTGGAAACTTAATTCAACGAAAAACTTTATTATATTTTCAACCAATAAAGGATTAAAAACTATTATCGATTGTAAAAAATTAAAAATTGGAGGAGAACCTTTTTTAGTCATTAACTAAGCTTAAATGAAAAATATACAAATTTCAAAAAAATATACAATAAAAATTCCAAAAGATATTTCTTTAATTTACTGTACTAAAAAAAAAATTATAACGTTTTTTGGTCCAAAAAGTTCACAATCACTAAAATTAAAAGTTAATATATTTATAAATAATATCGAAAAAATAATAAAAGTAAGTTCGCTACCGTTTTCTACTATTTCAAATAATGAAAAAAAAAAAATTAAAGCTATTCAAGGAACAACTGTAGCTTTATTAAAGCAAATACTAACTGAAATTTCAACAGTAATTTATAAAAAATTAAAAATTGTTGGGGTTAGTTACAGAGCTTTAATAGAAGAATCGTTTGACAACCAATTATTATTATTAAAATTAGGATTCAGTCATTTAATTTATTTTCGAATATCTAATAAACTATCGTTATTTTGCAAAAAAAGAACACAATTGTTCGTTTCAAGTAATTCTTACCAAGATGTCACTCATACAGCTGCGATAATTAGAAATTTAAAAAGCCCTGAGCCTTACAAAGGGAAAGGAATTCTTTATGAAAACGAAAAAATTCTTTTAAAGGTAGGAAAAAAAATTTAAAGATGAAAATTAAAAAAATTAAACCTATACGTAAAAATAAATTAACAGAACTACAAATTTTAAAATCGAAAATTTATAGAAAAAATATTGATTTGAAATTTAAAAATAATTTCGAACCAAATAAAATTCAACTATATATAAAAAAAATTGCCCATATAATTTATGAATTTCATATTATGAATAAAAGAATTTTATTTCTTAATTTTCCTAAAAATATTGAAAAAAAATTAATTAAAAATTTAAAAAGCCCTCAACATATTTTTATCAGCTGTGAAAATTTTTTAAATGGAATTATTAGTAACCAAAAAATTAATTTCCAACAATCTAATAAACTACAAAAAGTTATAAAAAATAACTCAAAAATTAAAATTTCTGCAAAAAAGTTAATTGATTTAATTGTTATTTATAATCCTTTATCTTCATTAAATTCTGACAAAAAGTTATATATTTCTCAAATACCAACAATAACAATTAACGAAAATTTTAATAACAATTTAAACTTAAAACAAAACTATAAACTAATTGGGCATTTTAAATTTATTGAAAAACAAGTAAATAACAACCTTTTTTTTTCAATTTTAAAATCAATACTTAAAAATCATAGTTTCAAAAAGCAAAATACAAATTTATATAAACAAAATATAAAAAAAGCAATAAAGTCATAAAAATTAAACTAATATGTTTTTTTTAAACAAACAAAGACATAAACCTATTTATAAAAAATTTATAAATTTAAGAAGTAATATTTTAAACAATAAAAAAATATTTAATTTTAAAAAACAAAAATGGAATGTTTTTCTTTTTCATCTGGTAAAAAACTCTAAAAGATACAGACATAAACCATATTCACTAGGTAACTTTTATATACCAAGGTTTGCTAGTTCCGGCAATTCTTTTAAAAAACAATTTAGAACTAACTCACAAAACAAAAAAAAATTAAATATATTTTATGGGGGTTTGTTAAAAAAAAAATTAAAAAAACAAATACGATTAATACTTTATTCAAAACAAAACAAAGATTTTAATTCTTCTCTTATTGAACTATTTGAAAGTAGACTTGATTCTGTTTTATTTAGATCCTATTTTAGTTCAAGCCTAAGAAATTCAGGACAAATGATCTCACATGGTTATGTTACAGTAAATAACAAAATTGTTAAAGATAAATCCTATTTATTAAAACCTGGTGATTTAATTGGTATTAACCCAAAATACTTTCATGTGATTCAAAAAAAATTAAAAAAATTATTATTTGAAAGTAGACTTGATTCTGTTTTATTTAGATCCTATTTTAGTTCAAACCTAAAAAATTCAAGACAAATGATAGACAACGAATATATAATGGTAAATAACAAAATTGTTAAAGATAAATCCTATTTATTAAAACCTGGTGATTTAATTTCTATTAACCCTAAATACCACAACATTACTCCAAAAAAATTTAAAAAATTAAAAAACCTAAGTTTTTGGTCAAACCACTCTTGGTTTTGGTCTGTACCTCCTAGTTACCTTGTATTAAAATATAAAACTATGCAAATAGTTTTCGGAGATAATACAGATTTTAATTTTTCTTCGTGCTTTCCATTTTTATTAGATACAAACGCTATATTAAAAAGTTATAAAAGATAATTTTGGAGGTAATCGGACTTGAACCAATAACTTTATGCTTGCAAAGCATACACTCTACCATTGAGTTACACCCCCTTAAATTTTAAGTTAAAAAAATTAAATAACAGAAACTAAACTTAAATATTTAAAATCTATTGAATAATAATAACAACTTGAGCTAATAACAGATTTATAATTATTTAATACTGAAAGTTTTTTATTTCGAAATTTTTTTGCTTCAAGAAAATATGGAATCGCACTATCTATCTGGTACAAGTAATAAAAATATAAAGTAATAAGTAAACTAAAAATTAAAGAAAAAATTATTAAAGGATCAAACTGAGACATATTTTAATTTTAAGCTCATTTGGTGGAATTGGTAGACACGTCAGACTTAAAATCTGATTCTAATATTTAGAGTATCGGTTCAAGTCCGGTAATGAGTAAAAATTAGCCAAAGTGGTGGAATTGGTAGACACGCTAGGTTTAGGTTCTAGTTCCTATTAATGGAGTAGGGGTTCAAGTCCCCTCTTTGGTATTTTTTATAAAACAATGCCAACATACAATCAACTTTGTAAAAAAAAAAGGAAACTAAAAAAAAGATTAGATAAAACACCTGCTTTAAATAAATGCCCCCAAAAAAAAGGGATTTGTACTAAATTAGTATTAAGGACTCCTAAAAAACCTAATTCAGCATTAAGAAAATTAGCTAAACTTAGACTTACTAATAAAAAATTAGTTTACGCATACATACCGGGTGAAGGTCATAATTTAAAAGAATATTCAACAGTTATTATTAGAGGAGGAAGAGTTAAAGATTTACCAGGTGTTAAATATCATATTGTGAGAGGAGTTTTGGATTTTTCTGGTTTAAGTAAAAGAAAAACGTCAAGATCAAAATATGGTACAAAAAGGCTATTAAAAAATTAATGGGTATTTTAAAAAAAAAAATTAAATTAAAATTAATAAATCATTTATTAAAAAATGGAAATAAAAAAACTTGCGAAAAAATTTTACTAAAAAGTTTTAAAGGTATACAAAAAAGTTCTTTGAAATCCTATAAAAAAATTTTAAAAATTGGTCTTATTAATTCAGCATCAGTTTTTAGAATAACTGAACTGAAACAAAAAAAAAGAAAAAAGAAAAGCAGCGTAAAAGAAATCCCTACATTTATACTAAATAATTTTGAAAGAATTTCGTGGTCTTTAAAATCTATTTTGATATATTCAAAAAAACAAAATGCAAATAATTTTTATAAAAAATTAAAACAAGAAATAATAATTAATTCAAAAAATAAAGGAAATGCTGTAGATAAAAAAACTGATTTGCATAAACAAATTTTACCAAAAAAAAGATTACTTTTATATTTTAGGTGGTAAAAAAAAATACGTCTGACAGGAGTTGAACCTATAACCTTTGGGACCGAAATCCAATGCTCTATCCAATTAAGCTACAAACGTAAAAAAACATTTTATGATTCAGCAACAAACAATTTTAAAAGTATCAGATAACTCTGGCGCTAAGACTGTTAAATGTATAAAAGTTTTAGGGGGATTTAAAAAAAGATATGCTAAGTTAGGTGAAACTATAATAGTATCAGTCCAAGAGTTGAGAAATAAATCAAAAATAACTTCAAAAATTCAAAAAAAAGAAATTTATAAAGCTTTAATTATTCAAACTAAAAAAAAATTCAAAAAAAAAGATGGATTAACAATTTTTATTGATAATAAAAATAATAACTCAGTGGTTTTGATGAATAAAAAAGGAAGCCCTATCGCAACTAGAATATTAGCCCCTATACCTGTGAATTTAAAAAAAAAAAAATTATCAAAATTTTTAAGTATTTCAACTGGATTAATTTAATTTTTTTCAACATGCATTTTTTAGAATATTATTATAAAAACGTTATAAAATATGATTTAATAAATAAATTTTTTTATAAAAACATTAATGAATTACCTGAAATAAAACAAATTATTTTAAATTTTGGAAGCACAAATACTAAAATAAAAACTTTTGCAGCAGCGTTATTAGCTTTAGAACTCATTACAAAAAAAAAAGGCATTTTAACAAAAACTAAAAAACCAAACCTTTTCCTCAAAATTCAAAAAGGAAAGCCTGCTGGTTGCAAAGTTACACTTAAAAAGAAATTAATGTATAATTTTTTAAATAAAGTTTTAATTGAAATAACCCCTAACATGAAAAACTTTATCATATTTAAGACAAAATCTAAAGATTATACTAACTTTTCTTTTAATTTAGAGAATAAAAAATTAGTGTTTTCTGAAATAAAAGAACATTATCATTTATCAAAAACTTTATCATATTTAAATATTACAATAATTACTAATGCACAAACACAAAAAGAATTGTTTTTTCTACTGAGGTCTTTTAATTTACCATTAAAAAGCCTCAGTAGAAAAAAGCAAATATAACTCAATTTGGTAGAGTGTAACCTTGCCAAGGTTAAAGTTGAGGGTTCAAATCCCTTTGTTTGCTGTTCGAAAATAAAACCTTGGCTAAATAACATAACTGGAAAATGTATTAGATTGCAAATCTTATAATATCGGTTCAAATCCGATTTTAGCCTTTTATAAATTAAAAACTACAAATATAAAAAAATGATTCTTACAATAGTAATATTAATTTCAAAAATTCTTGTCATTATTATACCTTTATTAATTGCTGTAGCATTTTTTACAGTTGCTGAACGAAAAATCATGGGTATTATTCAAAGACGTAGAGGACCTAATGTAATTGGGTATTTAGGTTTGCTACAAGCACTTGCGGATGGTTTAAAATTGTTTGTAAAAGAAACTACATTGCCAAGTAATTCTAATCTAGTTATTTTTTTAATTGCACCTGTATTATGTTTTTTATTAAGTTTAATAGGATGGGCAGTAATCCCGTTTTCTCATCAAATAGTAATAGCAGATATAAATTTAGGTATTTTATATTTATTCTCAGTATCTGCACTAAATGTATACAGTATTTTATTAGCTGGTTGGTCTAGTAACTCAAAATATGCTTACTTAGGAGCATTAAGATCAACTGCTCAAATGATTTCTTATGAGATTTCTTTAGGTTTTATTATATTAAACATAATTATTTGTACTGGGTCATTTAATTTAAGTAAAATTGTAGAAACTCAGCAAGGAATATGGTTTATTGTTCCTCTATTTCCTATGTTTATAGTATTTTATATAGCAATGCTTGCTGAAACCAACAGACACCCGTTTGATCTTCCTGAAGCAGAAGCAGAATTAGTATCAGGTTATAATGTAGAATATTCTGCTATGACATTCGCACTATTTTTTTTAGGAGAGTATGCCAATATGCTTCTAATGAGTTCTATATCTGCAATTTTATTTTTAGGAGGGTGGTTACCTCTTATAAATATTTTTCCTTTAAATTTTTTACCTGGAGGTTTCTGGTTTAGTTTAAAAATACTTGTAGGTGCTCTTTTTTTCATCGTTACCAGAGCAACACTGCCTCGATATAGATATGATCAGTTAATGCAACTTGGGTGGAAATGTTTTTTACCTTTATCTTTAGGTTATTTGATATTTTCTACAGGAATTTTAATTAGTTTTAACTGGTTACCAAATTAAACTTTTTTAAATATTAAAACAGAAATATTAACAAAAATTAATAATTCATATATCCAGATTAAACAAATACTAAACAATAATTGACTTACGACATCAGGAGGTGTAACTAAAGTTGAAAGAAAAATAAATAAATAATAAAAAAGTTTTCTAAAGCGTTTAATCAATTTTAAGTCAGTATTAATGTAATCAAAAAAAAATAATAAAATAATAAATATTTGACAGTAAAATGTACAAATATAATAAAACATGATGTAAAAATTTAGATACTCGCTAAGTTTTGCTTCAAAATGTAAGTTTAAAGACTTAAAGGAAGTTAATAATTGGAAACTTAAAAAAAAGTTCAAACTTATTGGAAATAAAATTTTATTAAAAATAAGTAACGAGAAAAACCAAAAAAATATAGACGTGCAAAAAACTAACGTTAAGTAACGGTATTCAAATTTATACAACCCAAGAGCAATAAAAGCTAAAATATGAAATATCAAATAAAACATTAAAACTTGATTGCTTAAAAAAATAATAAGTTTAAAATACACTGAAAAAATCTCTTTTATATCAGTAAAAATAAAATAAAATATAAAATTATTATTATAAAAACTTGGTTTAAGGCAAATAAATAATAAAACTTCTTTATAAAAATAACAAATTAAAAGTGTTGAAACCCAAGTTAAACTTAATAATAAAAATCTATTTTTTAATTCTAAATAATACTTATAAATCATAAAAATTAATAATAAGGAAAATAGTTCAGTTGGTAGAACAGTGGTTTCCAAAACCAAAGGTCAGGGGTTCAACTCCCTTTTTTCCTGTTTTCTTTTGAAATAAATTTACTAAATTTTTTTATAGTAGCTGAAAATTTTTTTTTTAAACTAACAAAATCACCGAAAATTAAAAAACATAAAAATAATAAAATTAAAATCTGACCAAAACTAATATTTCTCATAAATTTTATTTTTTCAAGGCTTATAGTTCAGCGGTAGAACATACCGCTCATAACGGTACAGTCGTAGGTTCAAATCCTGCTAAGCCTATAATTTTTTTTAATATTTAAAAAATGAAATTTAAAAACTACCAAATTTTAAAAGTTAAACACTATTTAAAACATAATTCTATTTTATTACTCTCAAACGGAATAAATCAAAAATCTAATAACTGGATAAAACTAGAACAAGAATTTAAAACAATAAATTTAAATTACTATAAACTCTATAATAAAATAGCAATAAAAGTTTTAAAAACTTCAATATATTCAAATTTTATAAATTTAGTTAATGGTCCATTTTTTTTACTAACTCCTAAAAATAAAACCATATTAACAAAAAAACTTATTAGAAAAGAAACATTGGGATTTTTAAAATTTAGACTATTAGCAATAAAATTAAATAAAAAAATCTATTCAATTAAACAAACTCAAAAACTTAATTCCTTTGTATACAAAGAAACTATTTCAGTTTTTTACCAATTTTTACTTATTAATTTAAAATTTCCGCAAACATTAATAAAATAATATATTATCGAAACAATGTGATTTGAACACATGACCTCCTGTTCCCAAAACAGGCGCGCTACCAAACTACGCTATGCTTCGATTAAAAAACATCGTATTTTTTATATGAAGGAGGTAGGATTTGAACCTACGATGAGAAAACTCAACAGATTTACAATCTGCCGCCTTAAACCACTCGACCACTCCTTCTTTTAAAATAATTTTTCATAAATTTTTATTTTATTTTATACTAAAAATGATGTTATTTTTGAAACTGATTTTTATACACTTTTTAATTAGAATCGAAAGAATTACATTCTTCAATTTGAGACATATTTTTTTGTGCAGAATCTAAGCTTGCAGGGTAAGTTGGAGAAGTTCGAGCCATTGCAACATTTCCAAAAACTAATGCTGCAGGTACAGCAATTGCTCCAGTTTTTACAGAACCGCTAATTAAAGTTGTTTTAGTTTTGGTCAAAGCTGCTGTAGTTGCTTTCCCTAACTTAACTTGTGCTTCAGTTGCCTCACTGAGTACTCGTGCTAAGTCTTGGCCCTCAACGGGCATTTTTAAACTTGCTTTAAATTCTAAACCTTTTTTTTGGCTAAGTGAAAACTCGGTAAAAACCTCTCCCTTCGCTGCCGCAACTGCCCCCGGAACAAGGTTTCTATTCTCGGGAGTTTTTTTAAATTCCGAACTGTAATAAGAACACAATTCTGGATTTTTTGCGCACCTATCAAGGATATCGTGAGCATCGTCGTAACTTATACCTGCTACTTTCCCTAGCTCATCCCCAATTTGCAAGACCTTGTCTTTTGCTGCTCTATTATGCTCAGGCATGCCCATCGTTTTTATCTGAGCATAGGCATTGTAACCACAAGAAGACTCTGGTGCTCTCTTAGGGGTCGTTGAATACCCCCTTTTTTTTTTATAAAATTTTTTTTTATAGATTTTTTTTTTTAAAAATCTACCACCTAATCTCCGTTTATTATATTTTAATGCTAACTTTTTTTTACTTATCATTAATTCTTCTGAATCTTCTTGAATTAATGAAAGTATTTGTTTGTTAGCATTTGATTCTAGAAAATTTATTAAAAACTTTCCAAAAATTTTCGGGTATTTTAAAAATAAAATAAAATACCCGAAAAAAAAAAAAAAACTTAAATAAAGTGTAACAAAAGGACAAATAAAAAAAAAAAAGACTGATTTCGGGTAAGGAATAGAAAAAAATACCACTAACTTACGCCCTAAAAATAACCCTAAACTTGCGTTTAGATATATATAACTTGTAGGTAGCTTTCCATGATTCATCACTCCTACGATGAAAATTATATACCAATCTGCAAATTTTTGTTTAAAAGTGGAAGGTTGTCTTATTACCGAAAAAATAAAAGGCCAACCAATAATATTCCCTAAAATTACTATTGTTATTACTGAAATGAAATACTCGGAGTTAATTAATACCCAAAAATCGGGAGAATCAAAAATCGAAAATACGTTAAGAAATAAATTACACATGTAAATATTATTTTTATATTTTTTTTGCTCTATCATATACTATATTGATAAAACTATTTTTTATCAATATTTCGGCTCAATTATTTTAAGTGGTAAGCCAAGCTTGTTCCTTACTTAATAAAAAACAAACCAAAATAGTTTAGAGAAAAACTATCTATCTTCAGGTATAACCACTTTAGTTTTTTTTATGGAAATTCATTTTAAATTTCATGAAAATTAAGGTCAGCGTTTGAAATGATAATTTACCCCTTACCTTTTACCGTTTTCGACGCCCTTTTTTTTTCCTACAACCATTATAAGCATCTAAATCAAACGATTTTATAATTTTAATAAAAAGTTTTTGTTTTAATTTTTTGACTATTAAAGACTTATTTGATCCATTAACATTTTTAAAATGTAAAGCAACAGGATTTTTTTTTAAAAATTTAGATTTAGCTAAGGATAAGATATTAAAAAAACGTGTTAAAGCTAATTTTCTTGCAACTTTCTGTTTCCCTTGTAAATCAATTAACCCGGCTGAATAAGACATTTTTAAATTACCTGTCGCGTCACTTATGTGAAATATTGTGTTAGAAACAGAAAAACAAAAATAAACAACATATGAAATTAAAAAATCTTTTTTATGCTTTTTTAATAAGTGATTTGTGGATAAAAAAAAATGTAAACTTTGATAAAATTGTTTTTTTAAACGTTGTAATATTTTAATTGAATTAACTAATTTTTTTATATATTTTTTTTTAAGTTTTATAAAACTAAAAATTATACTTTTTTCTCTTTGATTACTGTTTAACATATTAAAAAAATTAAACTTTTTACGTCTAATAATAAAAAATGAAACTTAAATTTTTAAAACCAACAACATCTTCGCAAAGGCACGTTATAAGATTAAATAAAAAAAACTTAAGTAAAAAACCTTTATTAAAAACAAAATTAAAAGGATTTAAAAACCCATCGGGAAGAAACAATTCAGGAAAAATAACTGTTTTTCATAAAGGAAATGGTCACAAACAAAGGTATAGAAAAATAAATTTTAACAGAACTTCGGAGTCTACTGGAATAGTTTGTAGTATCGAGTATGATCCAAACAGAAGTGCAAATATAGCTTCAGTGTACGATTTTTTTAAAAAGAAATTTTTTTACATGATTGCACCTATTAATTTAACAGTAGGGAATATTGTTAAATCAGGAAAAAAAACAGATTCCAATAACGGAAACTCGTTACCTTTATCCGAAATTTCAATAGGAAATCTTATTTATAATGTTTCTACTAAACAATTTCAACCTGCTCAAATTTCTAGATCAGCTGGAACATTTTCAAAATTAGAAGAAAAAACTTTAAAATATGCGAAATTAAAATTAACATCTGGAAAACATAAATTGGTTCCATTAAATAGTTATGCTACTATAGGAATTGTCTCAAATGAGTTTAGTTTTTTAACTCAAAATGGAAAAGCTGGGAAATCGAGGTGGTTAAATAAAAGACCTACTGTAAGAGGAGTGGCAATGAATCCCATCGACCACCCTCATGGAGGAGGAGAAGGAAAAAAATCTGGTAAAGATGTGTCACCGTGGGGTAAAGCTAATAAAAAAAAGGTAAAATAAAAAATAATATTAAATTTTAGATGAATCGAGCGAAATGGAAAGGTCCGTATATTGATCCAAATTTAACAAAACATATAAAATTTCTACAGAAAAAAAAATCACTCCCAATAATTTCTAGAAACTCTACAATAATACCTAAATTTATAGGATTAAAATTTAATGTGCACACAGGGAAAAACTTTTTAGAAATTTCAGTATCAAAAGAAATGGTTGGTCATAAGTTTGGTGAGTTTTCTCCGACCAGAGGGAGATTTTCATTTAAAAAAAAAAAGAAAAAAAAATCAAAATAAAACATGGGACAAAAAACAGATATTAAAAACATTTTTCAAATCGGAAAAAATAATAAAAATTATGTTTGGGACTCAAAATATTTTGAAAAGAAACCAAATGAATCAAATACATTTGTTTTTCAAAATATAGAAATTAAGAAATTTCTTGAAAAAATTTTAAAAGATAATGGGTTAATTTTATATCAATATAAAATAAATTTTTTAGAATCTACCATTAAAATTTTCATTTCTTATTTAAAATTACCAAAATCCCAAACAATTATTACTCAGATAAATAATAAACAAAAATTAAGACTTATAAAAAACCATAAAACTAAAAACAGTTCTAAAAAAGATATAAAAAAGTATTTAATAGCTAAAAAATTCTTAAAAAATAAACAAAATAGTTTTAAAAATAGAGTAAATTTTAATAAAAACTTCTTAGATAAAAAAATTTTAAACAAACAAAAAATTAAAATTTTTTTATTCACCCATATCCTACTAAATAAACAAAAGACATTATTAAAACACGGGTTTACAAAAAAAGCACAAAACATAATTAAAAATAATTTAGAGAAACAAAAAAAAATAAACAATAAAATAAATAAATCGAAAATAAAAAAAAGAATAAAAATTTTACAATACTATAAATACTATATCAAAATACAAAACAATAAAATATTGCGAAATATTAAAAAAAATAACTTTTTAGAAAAAATAACTGAAAGTTTAAATAATTTTACTAATAACAAATTTAATATAACTCTTAACCTTCAACAAGTAAATAATAATTTAACTTTTGGAGTATCTAACTCCCAACTTCAACATTTTAAGAAGACTACTATACAACTAAGACAATTTAAAAAAAGTAAATTTTTTAAAGAAGGAGTAAACACAATATTTTTATCAGTTATTAAACGAAAATCAGCCCAATTACTAGCAAATTTTATAGCAAATCAATTAAAATTAGTTAAAAGACATGGTTTTTTTTTAAAATTTGTGCAAAAAACGTTATCATTAATGTTAACTAGCAAACTTGTAAAAACTAAAGGCATTAAAATAATGATAAAAGGCCGATTTAACGGTAAAAGAAGGTCTAGTAAAAAAACAATAACAATTAATAAACACATGCCGTTAATGACTTTAAAATCAAAAATAGATTCTGCACAATCGACTGCATACGGACCAAATGGAACATTTGGGGTTAAATTATGGGTAAATGAAAAAATATAAAAACTAAAAACAATGTTTTTACAACCAAAAAAATTTAAATACAAAAAAGTAAGAAAAGGTAAACTTTTAAGACTAGAATTTAAATCTAATAAACTCAAATTTGGAAATATTGGTCTAAAAGCAGAAGAAGCAGGAATTATACACGCTAGACATATAGAAGCAAGTAGACAAGCAATTTCAAGAAAAATTAAAAGAAAAGGAAAAATATGGATAAGAATTTTTCCAGATATACCCATTTCTTCAAAACCCACAGAATCTAGAATGGGGAAAGGAAAAGGAGCACTATCTCATTGGGGGTCTAGGGTAAGAGGAGGTACTGTTTTATTTGAATTATGTGGAGTTAAAGACTCCAATGTTGCAATCGAAGCTTTAAAGACGGGGGGAACAAAACTACCAATAAAAACACAAATTTTTTATTAATATTAAAGAACTTACACTTTTAAAAAAATGAATGATAATTTTTTCAAAAATTTTCCGAATCAAAAATTATAATGAACAACTATGATATTACAAGCAGCAAAATATATAGGAGCTGGATTAGCAACAATAGGTTTAGCAGGAGCTGGAGTAGGTATAGGTACAGTATTTGGAGCATTAGTTATTGGAATTTCTCGTAATCCATCATTAAAAGATGAATTATTTAAAATGGCAATTCTTGGATTCGCATTAACTGAAGCAATTGCTTTATTTGCATTAATGATTGTATTTTTATTACTTTTCGCAATATAAAATACAAAAAAAGAGTATATAGCTCAGTTGGTAGAGCAGTGGACTTTTAATCCAAGGGTCTCGGGTTCAAATCCCGGTATACTCAAAAAAGAAAATGTAGCTTAATGGTTAAAGCGTCGACCTGTCACGTCGAATATGCGGGTTCAAATCCCGTCTTTTTCGAAATTTTAATTGCTTATTTTTATTAAATTTTTAAATTATTAATTTTAATCAATTTAAATTCAATAGAATTACGCAATTTATAAAATGATGTCAAAATCGCTAACCCTATTCCTGACTCAGTAGCAGCAATAGTTAAAACAAATAAAACAAATAACTGACCTACTATATCATCTAAATAAACAGAAAAAATTATAAAATTTAAATTTACTGATAACAGTAAAAGTTCAATAGACATAATAGCAATTAAAATATTTTTTCTATTTAACACTAAACCTAATATTCCTATAGAAAAAAGTAATGTTGTTATTTTTAAAAAATAATTTAAATTTACAAAAACCATATTATTGTGTAATATATACGCACATAAAATCTATGAATAAAATTAAAATAAATGAGTATAAAAATAACTAATAAAAAACAATTAGAAAAAATTGATAATAAAGTTTCGTTAATTTCATATTTAATAAGTAATGGTATATCTATCCCTCATTTTTGCTATCATAATGAGTTATCTATAGCAGGAAATTGCCGTGTTTGTTTAGTTGAACTTAAAAATTCCCCTAAACCAGTTGTCTCTTGCGCAATAAATGCAAAATCTTGTTTACTAAATAACAAAGTGTATTACGACAGCGTGCTTTTAAAAAAAGCTAGAGAAAATATTCTTGAATTTTTATTATTAAATCACCCAATGGATTGTCCAATTTGTGACCAAGGTGGTGAATGTGATTTACAAGAACAATCTTTATTTTTTGGTTTTACTAAAAAAAGGTTCTATAAATTTAAACGTATTGTTAGCGATAAAGATTTAGGGCCTATAGTTAAAACTGTAATGACAAGATGCATTCATTGTACTAGATGTATTAGATTTGCAAATGAGATTACTGGTATTGAAGAATTAGGAATATTTGGAAGAGGAACATTGAGTGAAGTTGGGACATATGTAAATAGAATATTAACTTCGGAACTTTCTGGGAATGTTATAGATTTATGTCCAGTAGGGAAATTTACAAACAAAAAATATAAAAACTAAATGTTATTAGAAACTATTATCTGGATTCTATGTTTAGGGTTAATAACTTATAGATATGATATAATTTTACTAAACTCTATTAATAAAATGTCTGATAATTATCATTTTGTAATTTCTAGTTTTTTAATAATGTATTGTATGAATATTTTATATAAAACATTTTTCCCTGAAAAAAAAAAAGAATTAAATGAGTCTTTTATATGGATAATTTTTATAACAACAATGAGTATAAGTTGTAGAAATAATTTAGGTGAAGACTTAGATACATTTAATTTTTTATTTTTTAGTTTAATAGTTTTATATTTAATTTATGTTTACAGATTTATCTCCCCGAAAGAAGAGATATTAATTACCCCTAAAATAATAATTGTAATTTTAATTGTATTTAAAATTTTTTGGCCAACAATAATTTATTTGTGGCCTTACGGGGTTGATTATCCAGACGGATTTGACTGGACTGATTGGCCTGATATTAATTTTTAAACTTACTTCTTGGGCGCTTTAACTTTAAAAAGCTTCCCTTTTGAACTACGAGGATGGGACATAAAAAGTTATGACTCGATAAACCCAACCGACGCGTTTGGGCAAGATATTCGAGTTTATATTGAAAATAATCAAATTATAAAGATAGAACCTGAATTTTCTAATGATTCTTCTAATAATTGGTTAACTGATAAGGGTAGACAATTTTTTGACAGCATTTTTGAACCAGAAAAATTAAAGACTGGTAATAAATCTTCTGAAAAATGGGAAACTCTTTTTCAAACAATTAATAAAACTTTATACACTTTTAATATGTGTAACTTAAAAAATTCGAATAAACATTTTTTTATAATAGTATTTGAACATTTAAGTATAGAAGTTTTAAATCTTTTATTTATAATTTCAAAAATGTATACTTTTATAAAACTGAAACGTGCTGAAAATTATAAAATAAATAATGATTTGGAATCAAATTTTCAATTAAATTCAGTATCATCAAAATCTAAATTACTATCATCTTCTTTATGTTTATTATTAGGAGTAAATTCAAGATATGAAAATTCCAATTTAAACTTAACATTAAGACAACGATACTTAAAAGGAAATTTTGAAGTATTAAGTATAGGACCATTATTTGATTTCTCATTTTCTGTTTCTTCTTTAGGATCTAATATATCTATTTTAAATACTATTATAGAAGGTAATAATTTATTTTGTGTAGACTTAAAACTAGCTAAAAACCCTTTGTTAATAACTAACACAGACCTTTTCAAAAGAAATGATTCTAGACAGTTAATTGACATTATAAAAGTGCTCAAATTTACTAATATTATTTCAAAAACTTGGAATGGTTTAAATGTTTCTAACTCGTATTTAAATGAGTCTGGGGTAAACTCTTTATTTTCATTTTCATTTCTAACATTTAAAGATTTAATATCATTTAGTTCGTTATACGCGATAAATATTAGAATGTCTAATATAACTAATGTAAAAAAGTTAGTTGATTTAAAATTGTTAAATTTTATTAAAGTAAAACCTCTAAAAAACAATTTTATTTTAATAGATCAAAATTTAAATAAAAATAATAATATTGATTTTATAGCATCAAATAAAAATTCACTTAATTTCTCTAACTACCTGTATCTACCCAGTAATACAATGTTTGAAAATCAAGAAACATTTATTAATACAGAAGGGTTAATAAAAAGAACAACAAAATTATTACTTAAAAAAAAAACTAAAAGCAATTGGAAGTTAATACGAAAATTTATTAAATGTAACAAAAATGTATCGTATCTAAATAATTCTAAAAATAATAAATTAGTTTATTTCGACACTAAGAACAGTTACAATTTTAAAAATTTTATAAATTTTCAGTATTTTGCAACCCAGTCGTTAACTGACCTCAATTTTTATTTAAATGTTAAAAATAATGCTTTTATAATTTATAAAAATATTTGTCCTTTTAAACTAAAATCTTCTAAAGTATTTAATACTAAAATTAAATACTGGTTAGATGATTTTTATAATGGTGGAAAAGACAATTATTGCCATAACTCTTTAGTATTAAATAACTGTTCTAAAAATTTAAGACTGGAAACAACAAACTTTTTTTAATATTGTGAAATTATAAAAGGTTCCTTCTATATAGTGCAAACTTTTTTAAAATATTTAATTAATTAATTTTAACTAGTAAATTTAAGGTTAACTTTGTACAAGAAAATATTAAAAAAAAATGGTTTTGTTTCTTTTTATTAAAAATTATATTTTTAATTGTTCTCATGTAGTATTTCTTCTCTTTTTAATTTTCTTGTACAAAGTTAACCTTAAATTTACTAGTTAAAATTAATTAATTAAATATTTTAAAAAAGTTTGCACTATATAGAGAAAAGAGTAGAAAATTTTTTAAAAAAATACCACTCCCAGTTGCAATAAATTTGGCTTTTAATTTTGTATCTAAGTCTTTTTAAAGACATCATTCCATTTTTTTGTAAGTCTATGTCCTTTTTTCGTAATGACTCTTAAATAAAACTAGAGAGGTGTTAATGGTAACATATCAGGCTCATGCCCTGAAGTTGTAGGTTCAAGTCCTAACTCTAGTAAAAATGAAAAATTTAATAATTAAAATTAA